TCTGGAAATGACAAATGCCAAGATAGGAATAACACCCGATATTATCAGAAATGCCCAAAAAATATCATATTCGTGAAGCAAAAACATAAATATACTCCTATTAATGTGGAATAGGCGGAATTATTCGATTTGCATTGAAATTGTCAATTCATCCAGAACTTCTTAGGCGAAAAAAGAAATTATTTTGATTAAATCAAACCGCATAGTATAGTTTAGAGTTTTTTTGCTATGGGGCATGTCCTGTTTAAAGATTCATACAACGGAATGAAACTCTACTTACATTTATTTTGTATTTCGATTCCATTTAGATATAGGATGCTCTTACACAAATAAAACTTTCTTACTTTGAGTCTCGGTTTCTCCCTAAAAAAGTAATTCAATAGAAAAATACTAAATAATATAGTATAATACTAATAAACAATACTAATAATATAATATTGTATTTATTATAATTGTATTAGTATAACTATGTCTTTCTAGTAAATTTATAACTATGCTTTTCTAGTGAATTATATATATATAATTCAAAATTTATTTCAGTAATGAAATGAAATATTAATAGTAAATTCATTTCCATTTTTTTTTTTTTACAAATAGCGGATTGGATCCGTTCCGTTGGAATGAATTATTTTTTTTTCCTGTCCCTATGTATTTACATGAGCATATGGTAATGCTTTCATTTCTATGGACAAAATAACTGGTCAGTCCGTCCATAAACAAGTACTAAATGAGGAAATGAAAACTATACTAAACTAAAATACAATGTCTATACTATACAAAAAAAGCAAAAATGGAATGTTTTAGGGCTATACGGACTCGAACCGTAGACCTTCTCGGTAAAACAGATCAAACTGACTATTATCGAAATGATTCGAACTGTTTCAAAGACCCAACATGCATTTTGTTGCATTGGGCTCTTTCATCAACTGATTGATGGAAAGATCAGTTTAGTACACCATATTTTTTCTTTACAGGAAGATAATAAGATGGCTCCATGTGCTCTGATTCATCATTTTTATTCTGAACTAGAAGCAATACCAAAGTGTTTCAAAGAAGGGTTACCTTGACTTAGGTATGCCTCCGGCCTAGATCAACCTAAGTTAAATGGAGTCTCTATCGCTCCCCTACAAGAGTGAAATATGAGACTTCATACACCTTAAAGTTCATAGGATGAAAAGAGCTTCTTTTGAGTCCCTTATACTCATTATGCCTAGCATTGAATGTGACTGGACTGGGTATTTACCTTATCAATTAGCAAATCAATGGCAGGTTCAATTTGACTTGGCACCTGAATTCGCACTCGAATCGAACTGAACCGAATCAAATATTTGTCAAGCTATTGTTCCCTCGAATCCATGGAGTAAGACATCGATTTCTCAATAAGATCAATTATGTTGATTGCATAATGGGCTTCCTTGAAAAGCATTGGCGCACGTGTAAACGAGGTGCTCTACCTAACTGAGCTATAGCCCTTGTCTTAAACATCTTAACATATGGATAATTTGTTGTCAAGATAGGATCCCACATGATAGTTCTCTGATCCGTTTACTGTTAGCGGATTGGTATTGCTTAGAAATCATATTCCATCTATAATAATCGAAGCGATGGGTCCTTTTTTGTAATGATAAATAACCTACTTAACTCAGTGGTTAGAGTATTGCTTTCATACGGCGGGAGTCATTGGTTCAAATCCAATAGTAGGTAGAACTTATTAGATACCATTGACTCTGGTATCTAATAAGTTTTTCTACCCATCTTCCTTTTTTTGTTGTATAATCAGATTAGACTTGATTGTGTTCAATTGGGGGAATCAAAATGTGGTGTATAATAAAGAACTTCGAAAGAACTTCTTTTGATTATTTTGATGAATTTGACTAGTTTGAAATAACATTCAAAGCCTCTACTCGTGTCCTAGCTCGTCTGAGAGCTAGATTCGCCTCAATTGCTTGTCTCTTACCCTGAGCTCCACTCAAGTTAGCTTCAGCTATTTCAAGAGCTTGTTGAGCTTCTTCCGGATTAATGTCAGTACTCATCTCCGCATCATTTCCTAAAATGGTGATCTCATTATTACTTACTCGAGCGAAACCACCCATCAGAGCCACCGTTAACCATTGGTCGTTGCGGCGTATTCTCAAAAGACCTATATCTACCGCTGTGGCAATAGAGGCGTGGTTTGGTAATATGCCAATTTGGCCACTATTCGTAGATAAAATGATTTCTTTCACTTCTGAATCCAAAATAATTCGATTAGGAGTCAGTACACAAAGATTTAAGTTCATTTCTTCAATTTGCTCTCCTCTTCTAAGTTCATAGCTTTCGCGGTAGCTTCATCGATGTTACCCACCAAATAAAAGGCCTGCTCAGGAAGACCATCGAATTCTCCGGAAAGGATCAGTTGAAACCCCCTAATGGTTTCTGCGAGACCAACATATTTCCCCGGAGAACCGGTAAAGACTTCTGCCACGAAGAAGGGTTGTGATAAGAAACGTTCAATTTTTCG